TGACATGAGGAGGAACATATTTACTAGTTATATCATCCGCAATCGCCTGAATCTCGAGACGTTCTTCAAACCAATCATAGACTTTATTGAGATAGGTGTGATTCCCCCTCAAAGAACCGTATAGGAGACTTTCATCTCGTACAGCTCAAGCAAAAACACCCAAAATCGGTTGGAGGGGAAATGGTAGAAAGTTTGAAACTTTTTCATTTCCGATTCAATCTTCTCTGAAGATCCGAAGGAAGAAAAATCCAAAAGCTCGTCTTTGTGGTGATAATACCAAATTCTCAAGTCGGCTCCGTTGTCTTTATCTTCATCTTTACGGGCCTCTTGAATGCTCTCTTCCCTATTTTTTGTTAGAATGTGGACTTTTTTTCTGATTTGTTTTCTTTATTAGTCATTATTAATAGGAATTCTCTTGTTAAGACCCGCTGAATCGATTACAACCTCAGATGCATACTAGAACCACGATGATTCAATAAAAAGACGAAGCTAAGCCTAAAGATTCCTTGAGTAAGAATGATTGGATCATCACTTATTTCATGAATAGAAAAATTGAAGAAAATCCAAAGAAACCTTTGGCTTTGAGTCAAAATAAGCATAAATGGTTGTTTAAAAGAAGAAATTGCGATTTCTAAATTCGAATTCTTTGAAAAAACTTTTAGGGGTCCGGCCGCGAGGTCTGAATATTAAGTATGAATCATAGTTAAAATAGTTCGGAATCTATTTCCTATATTCCGTGTTTCAGATACTTGAATAAATATCCGACGAAGTAGAACCGTCTCTCTGAAGATGACAGACCCCTTCTCTGTCCGATCAATAGGATCAATTATAACAAGTCACACACTCATATTCCAGAAAGACAGAACAAAATTCCACGATCGAACTACCAAAAGAGAACAGGCTAAAAATCCGAGCTCTAAAGAATTCATTTGGTATTGAAAAACTAGGTTGGAGTTCTTATCGAGCTAATTCATTGAAATTCCATCCAATAAAACGGAAGAATTATAAATCTCCAAAATAATAGATAGAAATACCGCAAATAAGGCCATTGCGACACCCATCAAAGGGGTCGTTCCCCACCCCGGGGCGACTTTACCATATTCCGAATTCAATGGTTTTAATAAACTGCCCACATTCGTTCGTTTTGGACCGGATCGAGAATCGTTCTCAACAGTTTGTGTAACCATAAATCCTATTGTAGTCATTGAGATCTGTTGACTTTGTATACTCTTCCGTTGTAAATAAACGATCTTATCATAGATCCGTTGTGTTCTTGAAATTTTCTAATAATGGAAACAGCAACCCTAGTCGCCGTCTTTCTATCTGGTTTACTTGTAAGTTTTACTGGGTACGCCTTATATACCGCTTTTGGGCAACCTTCTCAACAACTAAGAGATCCGTTCGAAGAACATGGGGACTAGTTGAAGTAATGAGCCTCTCAATATTCAATATTGGGAGGCTCATTACTTCAATTGAAATCGAGATAATGAAAAGACTTTCATTTTTTAGTTGGAACTTTAGGAGGTTCTCTAAAAAAGATAGCAAAAAAAATGATCCCTAGCGTTGAGACTAAGAGGAATGTATAAACCAATGCTTCCATAGATTCGATCGTGATTTACAATTATAGCTTCCATACCTATTTGTTTTTTCTTTCTTTTATTGGGGACCATCTCCCGGCTACCGAAAGAGCAAGAGACAAAAAAACGGGGAGTCAAATCATAAAAATAAAATAGATTCGAAAGACATCAAAAGAAGGTTGGATCAGACTACTTGTCTTCTTGTAGTTGGATCTCCAAGTTTTTGGAAGGCTCCAAATTCTACTTGAGCATCCAAATCTGGGTCAATCCCAGCAAAAACATCTCTGAACAGGGTTCTAGCACCATGCCAAATGTGTCCGAAGAAGAAGAGCAAAGCAAATGAAGCATGTCCAAAAGTAAACCAACCCCTTGGACTGCTCCGAAAAACACCGTCGGATTTCAAAGTAGCACGATCTAATTCAAAAATTTCACCCAATTGAGCGCGTCTAGCATATTTTTTCACAGTTGCAGGGTCATTATAACTGACTCCATTGAGTTCGCCACCGTAGAACTCAACAGTTACACCGACTTGTTCGACACTATACTTCGATTCGGCTCTTCGAAAAGGAACATCCGCTCGAACAATCCCAGCTCCATCTACCAAAACGACCGGAAATGTTTCAAAAAAAGTGGGCATACGACGTACAAAAAGTTCACGACCTTCTTTATCTCTAAAGATAGGATGTCCTAACCATCCAACCGCTATTCCATCCCCGTTATCCATTGAACCCGCCCTGAATAATCCCCCTTTTGCCGGATTATTGCCGATGTAATCATAAAAAGCTAATTTTTCGGGAATTTTAGACCAAGCTTCTGATAAACTTTGATTTTCGGCTAACCCCGCACTAATTCGTCGATATATCTCTTGTTGGAAGTACCCCTGATCCCATTGATAACGAGTCGGTCCAAACAATTCGATCGGGGTAGTTGCTGAACCATACCACATAGTTCCGGCAACAACAAAAGCTGCAAAAAAGACAGCAGCGATACTACTGGAAAGGACCGTTTCGATATTACCCATGCGCAATCCCTTGTATAGACGTTGGGGCGGTCGGACGCTAAGATGGAATAGGCCTGCTAATATGCCCAATGTCCCAGCCGCAATATGATGAGAGGCTATTCCTCCCGGAACAAAAGGATCAAAACCTTCCACGCCCCACGCTGGATTTACCGGTTGTACTTTTCCAGTTAGTCCATAAGGATCGGACACCCATATTCCCGGACCATACAAGCCTGTTACATGAAATGCACCAAAACCAAAGCAAGCCACCCCCGCGAGAAATAAATGAATTCCAAAGATCTTGGGCAAATCCAACGAAGGTTTTCCTGTACGTTCATCAGTAAATATTTCTAGATCCCAATACACCCAATGCCAGATAGCTGCTAAAAAGCACAAGCCCGAAAACACAATATGCGCTCCGGCGACACCTTCGTAACTCCAAAGACCCGGAGATGTTATAGTCCCTCCTGTGATACCCCAACCACCCCATGAATTGATTATTCCTAAACGCGTCATGAAGGGTATGACAAACATACCCTGTCTCCACATTGGATCCAGAACGGGGTCAGAAGGATCAAAAACTGCTAATTCATACAGAGCCATCGAACCGGCCCAACCAGCAACCAGAGCTGTATGCATTATATGAACAGCAAGCAACCGACCGGGATCATTCAATACGATAGTATGAACACGATACCAAGGCAAACCCATGAAAATACCCCTTTATCAAAGAAAAAAGACACTACGCAACTTTATTACATTGGACACGACTATACTCTGCCGATCTTACGTCCCCCGAGGAGAGGGCGCTTAGTTCAGAGCAAGGGTTCAGAATTTGTTTGATTCTATTAGGAAGAATGGAACAATTTCGTTCGTAGGAAAAAAGAGAAGCAGATTTATTCTATACTCGATAAGTACCAATACGCAATGGGCCGCGTGATGCCTTTTCTATAAATGAATGTGCCCATCCTTGTTCATGATTACAGGGGCCTAGTTCTACGAATTGATCTTATTCATTCTGTCTTTCTTTATGCATTTTTGATAAAGAACAATATTATAAAAACAATAAAACCCTTCTTACGTTTTCACATCTAAAGTATAATATTTTTTGATTTTTTCTTTCATTTAATGCCTGTTGGTGTGCCAAAAATACCTTATGATATTCCTGGCGACGACGAAGACGAGGAAGCAACTTGGGTTGACTTATAGTGCGACTTGGCAGATCTATTGGGTCATATGGGCTTTCCCCCTTCTCTCCCCGATCAAGAGATCCTCTATTTCGCCCAAAAAAGATGAATTGGATCATCAAAAATTTGGAGCGTGAAGTGCAATTAGATCCTTTTTTTAAGGGGATTCAAATTACTATTATCAATTTAAATAATTTATGGCTGGCTCGGTTGGACTACGAAATTGAAATGTCCAGACTTCGTTTAAAAAAACCAATTGGTAATATATCTACCATTACTCCTTATAAAGGGATTCCTCTTTCTAAAGAAATCTTCTTTGGAAATAGAAGTGATTTTAAACTGTTCTCTTAATCAATCGAGTAATATGTATAAAGACCCCAAATATTTGCCGGACTGTACGGATTGAGAAAAAAGAAGTGGTAAGGGGAGTATTTGTCCTATATGTGCAAATCGAAGGCGGGCAGATCTTTACCCGGAGTAGAGTATAAACCTAAAAAGAGTAAGATAAAAGAGGCCCAGTTTGGAACAAGAAAATGACATCGTGATTTGGATTGGATCTCGATGAAAGAATACATCAATGAAAAGTGAATTCGATCCGTTTAATGAATTCTTTTTTCTAAGGAAAGGAATCAAAACTCATCTTTATTGAAAAATCGAAGACAAATTAGGAGTCAGTAAAGAGCATGCTCTGAAATCCGAAAGGGGATTGGAATATACACATTGATTTTTTTGCAAATTTTTTTGAACCGTATGCGCCAAACGGCGCCTGTACGGTTCCTACGGAATACAATTTTAACCTAATCGACCGACTTTATCGAGAAAGAGCACTTTTTTTATTCAAAGACCTTAGTCCCGAGACGGCGAATCAAATTGTCGGTCTTATGATATTTCTGAATATCGACGATTGTAACCAAGAGCAATTTTTATTTATAAACTCTATGGGTGGAGGAGTAATGCATGGGCTAGCTGTTCATAATGCGATAAATTTTGTGCTACCAGATGTACATACACTCTGTCTGGGAGTAGCCGCTTCAATGGCAGCTTTTGTCCTGGCCGGAGGCTCACAGACTAAACGTATAGCATTCCCTAACGCTTGGCGCCAATGAGGTTTTATTTGAAAGAAAAAAGACGACTATGCCTTCGCCATATGAAAAATGAATCTACATATGCAATATGAATAAAAAAGTAATAATAGCATGGCACTTTGAATTCGATATACAAAAGTTTTTTTCAAAGCATTAGATTTTTTATCGAGAGAGTAGTATGAGATAAAAGGTATTTCCGATGTGTTCTTATCGATCGGCAGTGCAGTTCAGCGTCACAAACTTTTTTTCACACGGCAGATCTCTTAATAATATTTATGTTCGGAACTAGTGAAAAAAAAGATTCTTTTTTCCTTAGGGTATTTAATCAAATAAAAAGCAACTTTGGGATTGCTTAATTATAGACAAAAACGAAATATAGAAAGCAACGGAGCCATCATAGTAGTTTTTGAAAGGAAGGGTGGTAATTTGATCATTTTCCGATCGGGTTCTAATCAATCCTATTTTTCTCTTTCGTTGGGGGGCGTAAGGATCAATTTTATTCTAGAGCCGTATGCAATGCATAGAAAGATGCCTGTACGGTTGTTCAATTCTATCTTTTTTCTTGCTATTCTTTTCTCTTTCTTTTATCTTCCCTTCATCATGTACAATAGAAAAACCTTTTATTTTATTATATCATCAGGGTAATGATCCACCAACCTACTAGTACTTTTATTCAAGGCTACATGGAAGAGGTAATCATGGACACAGATTTGGTGCTAAAACTACGTGAAGAGATCACAAATTTTTTTGTACAAAGATCGCACAAACCTTTCTGGATGGTCTTCGAAGACATGGAAAGAGATGTTTTTCTGTCACCAGAAGAAGCCAAAGCTTATGGAATTGTTGATTCTGTAGGGCTTCAAGGGCTTCAAGGGCGTGAAGGGCGTAAATGATACTAGCCTGTATTTCGCGCAAATCTCTAATTTGAGATTACCCCTACCGACCGAGTTGACTCGGAATAATCCGGTTAAGTCGGAATAATCCGGTTAGGATGGATCTAAACCATCCAATTATATCTATATCTATGATTCAACATGCCAACTATTAAACAACTTATTAGAAAGACAAGACAGCCAATCAGACATGTCACAAAATCGCCCGCTCTTAAGAGATGCCCTCAACGTCGAGGAACGTGTACTAGGTTGTATGTGCGACTCGTTCAGATCATGAGCTAGAACAAAGGAAAGCGAACAAGTTTCCCGTATCAAAGGTCAGTACCGGTGAATAGGCTGGAATGAAAAAATGAACTCTATTTCCTATCTAAAAAACGAAAATGGATCATATGCCTTTCATTGTGTAGGAAATTTATGGTTTCTCGTGGTGTAAATTCAATCACCTCAATTTAAGAATTCTCCATTGGTAGCAAATGCTTATCCATTAAGCGGAGGAACTCTTGGTTTCAATTTCAAAGATTCGGCCACCCTCTTGTAAGAACGGACTAACAGGGTCAGCTATCCAGCCAACCCTCATAATTAAATACCGTTACTGTATAGGTAGATCTCGTTGTGAAGACCTAGTTACTGGATAATTCATGGGTAGAGCTAAAGAATGTGAACTATACAAGTTCCCAATAGCATTAATTAAAGGCTCCGGTGTATAGAGAAGACCTCACCGTTTAAGAAGTAACCATAGAAACGATGGAATCCACTATTGCTTTAGAATTTATATTTCTTATTATCTTTTTAATTTTCTTATTATCTTTTTAATACCTAGTAGAATCCAATTTCAAATTGTGAGGTAAAACAAAGGTCTCGAAAAAAATAAAAAATCGTGGTCGGGAAGGTTATCGTAGCCAAAGCCATTGGAATTTTGAGTTTATACATTGGAAAAACTCATTGGGTTATTAATAGACTAGGAAGGGGGAAAAAGAATAACTGCAAGAACGGAAATCAATTAGTTATTCGACAAAGTTTGATTTATGCATATTCAATGACCAGAACTAGACGGGGATATATAGCTCGGAGACGTAGAACAAAAGCACGTTCATTTATATCAAGCTTTCGGGGAGGTCTTTTAAAGACTCAACAAGACATAAGAGCTTTGGCTTCGTCTCATCGGGATAGGAATGGGCAAAAAAGAAATTTTCGTCGTTTGTGGATCACTCGAATCAATTCAGTAATTCGTGACGAATGGGTATATTATAACTATAGTAAATTCATCCATGATCTATACAAGAGACAGTTGCTTCTTAATCGTAAAATACTTGCACAAATAGCTATAGCAAATAAAAACTGTCTTTATCTAATTTCCAATGAAATCATAAAAAAAGTAAATTGGAAGGAATCTGCCGGAGTAATTTAAACGGAGTTCCCCGGAGAATGACCTCCGGGAAAGTAGAGTCAAAATGAATCAAAAAAGAAATAGGACTCAACACTTTCAATCAAAAATTTGGAGTTTGACTTCTGAATCCGATTTTTTATTTGTTTTTGTCTTACGAAACGAGAAGCAAAGCCGGTCCGGATTGTCGGATTTTTGCGCAAAGGATCAATCTGCGTTTGAGTTCGGGTGTGAATTTTCATTCAAGTGACGAAAGAGTAAGCCTATTTTTTTTGTCTCTCACGGTCGCCTTCTATTTCTGTGTGTTTCTCACAGTCGACTTATATTTCTTTCCGTCTGGCTTATATTTCTTTCTGTCTGACTTATATTTCTTTCGGACTCTCGCGGTCGACTTGTTTCTTTCACCGTATTTCTCATTAGTAATAAAAGGTAAGGAAGATAAAATACGAGCTTGTTTTATAGCAAGAGTCATTAATCGTTGTTGTTTCAAGGTCAATTTATTTACCCGTCTAGATAATATTTTTCCTTGCTCACTAATAAATCGACCAATTAAACTCATGTTTCTATAATCAATTCGATCCCCCGATTGGATCGGGGGCAAACGCCTACGAAAAGATCGCTTGGATTTAAGCAAAGGTCGCTTGGATTTAAGAAAAGGTCGCTTGGATTTAAGAAAAGGTCGCTTGGATTTATCCATGGTTTGTTTAATTTATTTCTTTAAACCGAAAATCCTATTTCGGTTGGATCTAGAAAATGAATTAGAATACATAAAAACAATAGGATTTTCTTTCTATTCAAATTATCTTAGCAATAATTAGCATGGCATTTTTCCTCCTCCTCGGGAGGGTGCAAGTGCTCGGTTCGAGCTATTTCGTTATCTCCCCGTGAATCGTATGCTTGTAACAATATGGACAGAATTTTCTCAATTCCAATCGATTAGGCGTATTGTGCCGATTCTTTTGAGTCATATATCTGGAAATGCCTTTTGATGCCTTATTAACACCCTTTCGAACACAAGTAGTACATTCTAAAATAACTGTTATTCGGATATCCTTACCCTTGGCCATGAACCTCCTTTGGATTTTTTATTTACTCAACGCTTTTCCTTTCGAGTCGAAATGAAGAAGAAAGAAAAAAGTAGAAGTTGCTAACTTGAACTCACATTATGAAAAATTTTGCTACAATCAATATATCCAAATAAGATCCAAAGATTTCGCAATGATATTTCAAATCACAGTACACGATTTCGTTTAAGTATCTTGTATAATACTCTTCGCTAGACCCACATTTTATAGTCTACTTCCATTCCTATATTATTCTATTATTCGAATTTGAATCCGAATCCCACAGCCGTTGAATCCACTTTTCTTCTTTCTCTTTCCTCCCTTATTCTAAAAATCAGAAAAAATAGAGAAAAGAGAAATAGAGAAAAGAAAAATAGAGGGGGAGACGTGATTTAGTGACAGCTATTTCATTGTAGTTCTAATCTTCTTTATTCTTTTCCACGTCGCTAACTAGAATGAAAAAAAGGGGAATGTCAACGCATCCGGGAAAAAACGATTAATCTCTATCAACAGACCTGCTAAAGACGCGAACCATAGCGCACTTAGTACCGGTGCCACGGAAAGATATGTTTTTAGATCTCGCATTGAAAACCCCCTTCATTTTATTGTAATACATAATGATAATACATATATGATCAGATGCATAGGTAGTTAACGACCACTTTTAATTGTACTAGAATTGTCCGCGGAATTTCGAATTCAAATTGACATGTACAATGATCCCGTAACTATATTCCATATTTTTCTTAAAAGATAAGATAAAAACGTCCTTTTCATCTCGAGCATTCCCCAAAAATAGTCATTGAATTTTCCGACAGATTCCGTTCCATTTTTCAAATGGATAAAATTTTTGTATGAATCTTAATGCATATTAATTATATGTTAAATGAGACCAAAAGGACGAAATGGACAGATAAATTCTATATATATATAGAATCGATAGACAAAAAACGATATGGAAAACAAGACGGGAATTCTCTACAATGACACTGTAGACTAATTGGAGGGATGTAGCGCAGCTTGGTAGCGCGTTTGTTTTGGGTACAAAATGTCACAGGTTCAAATCCTGTCATCCCTACCTATAACTACTCGAGAGAGCAGTAACGGGGGATTCGGTGAAATCGAGTCAAATTGGACAGATATAATCTTTCATTCTTATGATCCTATGTATAGTCTATCCATGATGTATTGAACTTACAAAAAGAATCCAACCCTTTTCTTTCCAGTCTTATCTGTTTTGATAAGAAAGCGCTCTTAGTTCAGTTCGGTAGAACGTGGGTCTCCAAAACCCGATGTCGTAGGTTCAAATCCTACAGAGCGCGAGTCCGTTCTTCTTAGATTGAACGAGCGTCACTAACTCGAATAGCAATTTGAATTTGACCTCCCGGATAGTAAAAGGAGGTCAATCAAAAAACGTGATATTAATTAATCAAAGGTCCAACTGATCGCCGCGCCTGTATTGTAAATAGGCAGTTACAAATAATCCAGCCAAAGTAATAGGAATTAGACCTAAGACGATTCCAAATAGAAAAACTTCAATCATTTCAAGTTGTTTGAAAGGAGAAAAAAAGAGGTAATATCTCTCCCTAAATATTAATCCAAATTACCATCAATCTCAATGACCAAGAATTGGCATATTGACCCGGTAAGTAATTTTAGAGTACACAGAATTTCGCAGAAAGATTGATTTTTCTGAGTTTTGCGCAGTTCAAATCTGAATTTCAAATAAGTCGTATTTTGCTCAGCCCGATATAGAAAGCTGCGGTTATAGTTAAAGCCGCTAGTAGAAAACCGAAATAACTAGTTAGGG